AAGTGAACGTCTTTCTTCGTTGCAGGGTCGGGGGAAAGAATGGGAAAAACAATTTCACTATATTTCTGGCCGGGAACAGGACCTATTACAAGAATATTTCTTTTATTGGGACGGTAACTCTGAAAGGATAGATTTACCGTCCTTTCTTTCACCTCGGGAGAAATACGATCGGGGGGGGCTAATTCAAATCCTTCGGGTAAAATAAGAACAGCTCCCACATTCAAAGCCCCCTTTTTCCCATTAGCAAGAACTTGTTTCAGTTGCATATCATAGGGGATTCGAACAACTGCTTCAAATACAGTATCAGGAAGTACAGTTTGCGGAACTTCAATATCCACGGGCTTATTAGCTAAATGGCAATTTGCACATACAATTCGTCCAGTTGCTTCACGCGGATTTTCATAACCCTGCTGCGCAAAAATGGGATATGCATTTGAAATAGATACCCGAGTTATTACATATATCATGATTGATACAGAAATGGATCGAGTCATCTGTTCCTTTACCCAAGAAAAAATATTTCTATTTTGCATGGTTCAATCATTGATCCCAGAATTTCTACAATAAATTAGAAAGGTAACTAATTAGTGTAGTTCCCTATCCACGAGTCTGCCATTGTACTGGAATAATTGTACTAGAATATGGGACGAATACCTTGAACAGGTATAAGTATAAATAAAGAATAAGTAAGATTTAAAATACTTTCTTTATTCTTTAAACACGAAGAAACATTCTTATTTGATTGATATCAAGAGACCAAATGAGTTCTTTATTCGTTGATTGAATGATAAATGACTACAAGCGAAGGAGATACACGATTTAAATAATGGAAGATCCAATATTTCACAATTGTATCTAGAATAACTGGAAAAGTGGAAACAAGACCGGATATAATTTTATCGTTATGAGCCAATCCAAAATCGTTGTAGACTGAACCAATCATAAGTTCCCAACCATGGGTTGAATGAAATCCGATCCATAAATCAGTAACTAAAAGAATTGAAAAAGCTTTTATTGTGTCACTCAAGTTATACAGGAATTCCTGAACCCAAGAATTAAGAATAACAAGTTCTTCATTACCCAGAATACAATAACCACTTAGAATAGCGAAACAGATTATATTTGTCGATAAATTAAAAATGATATGGAGATTATACTCATCGTGTGTTTTGACTAATTGTACCGTTTCCTTGTGTATTCCTATACGAAGCTTTTGTATCTGTGTTTCAGGGTATTCCTTTATCATTTCGTCCAAGAGGAATAGTTCTTCTAATTCTATAAATTTTTCTAGAATCCTTTTCTCTTGAATATCATTCAAGAAAGTTTCGGATTGCCGGGTATTCCACCAATTTATAACCCAAGGTTCCAGACTTTTATTAAATGAAAGAGAGACCCACCAGGGCAAAAATACTATGGATACAAAATATGGGAGGGAAGTCAATGATTTTTTTTTTTTTTTTTCATTTTTTATCTGTAAATTGTTAATGAATCCGCTGCATTCGTGGATTTTATCAGATATTTATCTGAACACAGATTCTATAACTAAGGTATCGTATCGAACTAATGAATTTATTCCCATTTTTGTGTCAAAATTTAGTCCTTGTATTTAGAAAATATTGAGATATCTCTATTGGGTAAATTCCAACTAATTTCATCTCCATTTGTTATTTGGTCCTATCGATGAATACTCGAAAATCCACTAGAAGTAACAAATATGATTTGGATTTCGAAACAAAAAATGCCTTCTCGGATAATTATTTCGAAATGTTTCACCACCTAACCACAGTCCGGAAATAATGTAATCTATAAATTCGAAATATTGGGTCTAAAAAGATGAATTCTGTATTACAAAATAAATGTTAGAATATGTTTGATGAATGCATACTTAATTAGACTTTTTATTTTTATTAGTATAAATTATATCAAATTTTATTTAGTATAAATTCTAAATTAGGGGCTCCCTGCGCATAAAATAAGGGGTTTTGGTATAGAAAAAATGTATTTTTATTAGAATTTAGTTGTTCCATATAAAATCTCCCACTTTTGTTTTATTCCATGTGGGTTTACCCGCTAACAGAAGGGAGAAATCAAATCTAATATATTTTAATCAAATAAGTTTTTTGAAGAAACTTCAATTGTATTAAAAAGGGAATTAGCAAGTCCCCTCCCTCATACTGAGAAAACATTAAATTCTTCATTTCAAAATACTTCGATTGGTACACGCAAGAAATGGGCTAATTCGGCAACTTTTTGTTCAATTTCTCGTGGAGTAAGATTCTCATCAGTGCCAGTCAAGGGAACCGCCCCTTGGCCTCTTATTTTCATATAAAGGACACGACGAGGATAAAGACCCTCTTTAACCTCCATTCTAATGGATTGGATATCTCTCATAAGGAAACGAAGGAAAATGCGACGATTTATTCCAGGAAATCCCCAACGAAAAATACAAACAATTCCTTCTTTTCTATCAAATCGGTCATAACCACTACCTACATTCCACGCAATTGTACACCACAAATAGGAGCTAATAAATAGACCCGCGATCCCATAAAAAGACATTATGATCCCTTGCGGAAAAAAAAATATTTGCTGAGATGGAAATACGGATATAAGATTCCTACCGAGATAACTGGAAGTTCCAACCACTAAGAACCCTAATGAACCTAAAAAAAGGCTACAGGCCAAAAAAAAATTACTTGTTTTTCGAGACCCCGTTATAAGTTCTATCCAGATATGCTCTGATCGCCAGTTCATACTATACTTACTATATTAAGGTTGTATTCGATTGGAATTGAGAGAATAACCCAAATGAATTTGACTTTACTTTTCTTGACCCCCAAGTAACTCTCATCAACTAGCACTATTTTGACGGGAACTATTAGGAGTAATTAGTTAGATAAATTGACTTTATATTTCAAACTATTCGCCGATCCATTTTTAACCAGCTATACCCATATATAATCTGCATTTATGTAGATATCGTGTATCCGTATGCATATGAGTCTCTCATTTGTGTTCGGAAAGAGCCACATATCGTACCATATTAGACTAAATAAATATGTGTATTATGATCCAGTGTTGAAATAAATTGATAAGATTTGCTCTCATCGAATCTAGACAATCTTATTTTCTTGGACATGAAGAAATAAAGAAGCCATTGCAATTGCCGGAAATACTAGGCCCACTAAAGGCACAAAAATAGAGGGTAGATCTGTCATAGAATGGGTGCCCCAATTTAATATTTGTATTTTAAAGATATCTTATGATAAGTATATCTAATATAAATAATATTAAGTAGTTAATAAGTGCAAGGAATATAGACCTGAATTAAGTGTACCTAATTCATCGTTCTACATAAATATGTATGATAATTCACTTTAATATAAAAAACTTTCCTATTCTTCTTCTTCCATCCTTTTTGATTTTGATTCTTTCTATTTTTTTTTTTTTTACTAAGGGTATTTAAGAGTTTATTATGAGTTCACGACTTTCACTAATCGAATCCAACAAAGCAAACGGTAACTCGATTCTATAATAAAAAATAAAAGTGAGGGTTCTTTCACTCCTTTCTATAATATATCATATTTGAATCTTATATCTTATAATTAATATTAAGATTCAAATATGATATATTATTAATAAGATAATTAAGATATATTTATATTATTGTCTCTATTAAAATTAAATTAATACGTTAAGAAGGCCAAATAAAATTCTTTTTTTATTAATGTCTTCCCTTCCCCCAATTCCTCGGAAGGAGAAACTTAACTCTTTATATCTTTGTTTATCCTAATTGATTTATAAAGGATTCATGATTAGTAATCAGGAATTAGGGATAAGATAAAAAATAGAATAATCGATCTGGAAGAAAAAATAATAATTATCCGAAACTTCCGGCTCTTACTACAAGTGGAACTTATGTCACCAAAGAAAACACCACTCTTCTTAACTTAAGTTTTTTTTTTACGATGAACTAAATACTCGTTCACTACAAATAAAATAATTGAATTGAATCGAGTGCTATACTTTAATATATTGAATTGTGATTCAGAGGAAAGAAACCGTGGAGCTGAAATAACTCATTCAGAACACCCCTTAAAGGATTACGTGGTACGATTGGGTCAAATAAGCCCTTATGGAATGAATACTCAGCCGCTTGTGAACCATCGGGTACTGTTTTATTCAATGTTTGTTCAATTATTCTTTTACCCGCAAATGCAATGTGGGCATTTGGTTCAGCAATAATGACATCTCCCAACATACCAAAACTGGCTGTTACTCCACCAGTTGTAGGAGATGTCAGGATTGATATATAGAATAACTTTTTATTTGATTGATAATCATATAAAGCAGAAGATATTTTAGCCATTTGCATCAAGCTCAAACTTCCTTCTTGCATGCGTGCTCCCCCAGAAGCACACACAATAATGACAGGTAAAGATCGATTAGTAGCATACTCGATCAAACGGGTGATTTTCTCGCCGACTACGGATCCCATACTACCTCCCATAAACTGAAAATCCATAACCCCAACTGCTATTGGAATACCATTTAGTTGACCTATGCCTGTTTGAACAGCTTCAGTTAAACCTGTTTTTCTTTGATAAAAATCAATACGATCTTTATAAGGTTCTTCCTCTGAATGAAATTCAATAGGGTCCATAGAGACCATCTCTTCATCCATAGGATCCCAAGTGCCCGAATCAATCAAAAGTGCGATTCTATCTGAACTACTCATTTTCAAATGATATCCACACTGTTCACAAATATTCATTTTTGACTTAAAAAATTTTTTATAATTTAATCCATAACAATTTTCGCATTGAACCCATAAATGTTTGTATCTTTGATTTATATCGAAATCATTAGACTCTTCTCTTATATTGAGATCGCTGCCATTATTACGAGTTTTTATACTCGAATTCCCACTTTCACTACTTTCAGTATAAATGAAACTATAATTATAATTATAACTGTTACTGTAATAATCGGTATTACCT